CTCTCCCTATGGATTGATCTTCAAACCAACCCTTTTACCCGAAAACCTAATTAAATTAAGCTTATTGTTGCATCTTGCTCGTAAAATGGAGTAAAAGAAATAACTATCTTTAGAGACTCTTCTTTATATGTTTATTTTTTGTCTGTTTATAGTTCGTTTTTTTCTTTCAGATCAGTCGGAAATGTCAGAATATATTGTTTCATTTTCACGGGTCGAAGAAAGATACTTCGAATATTTTTCTATTTACTTTTTATCTATTCAAAAAAGATCGAATTTCCTATTTTTGATTGTTTATTGAATATCGTATGGAATTTAAATTTAAGTAAAAAATAGGAAACTTGAAATGAAAGTTTCTTTCACAGATGCAGTCTCCATACCATTGTCGGAACATAAATACGGGATGCATAGATATAGAGATAGTTGGTACATGAACCCACACTATATCGAAATCTTATTCGATAGATAAGATCGAAATTCATTCCGTTTTGAAATCAAAGAAAAAAAGATATGGAAAATGGCTTTTTTTGTTGTGAGTTGTAATAAAAGTTTTCGACTCTCTAGGAGGAAAAGACTAGCCAATTTATTCAGCTAGGAATACAAAGATTTAATCGGAAATATCGACAAATTCATGCAGAGTTTAAAGAAAAAAAAAATAAAAGGTCAACTGTTCCAATTGAATCTCTATCAAATTTGAATATCAGAATAGCGGGTATAGTCATGATTCAATAGGTTAGGTCCACTTACTTTTTCATTTGTTGATTTCGAATCTTTCCATTTCAATGAATTTGATTTAAATAATAGAAAATAGGAATAGTTGCTGATTCGAGAAACGACTTATCTTATCATTATAATATAATTAATTTTAGTTCAACTTTATAACTACTATAGTATAACCTAAGTATAACTTATTATACTTAGAAAGTTGTTTACTTTGTACGTTAAAAATATCAATATATCTGTATTCCCCGTTCAAATATAATGGGGTTTTATGAAAAGCCCCTTATCGGATTTGAACCGATGACTTACGCCTTACCATGGCGTTACTCTACCACTGAGTTAAAAGGGCCCTTTTAGCCAATTCTTGGCCGAGTCACTATGTATATACATAGAAAATAGATCTATGTACATATATTACATACACTAACTTATTATATACTATACAATACATAAGTAGATGGATAGTAGTTAGGGACTCGTTTTGAAATCCGGATTAGGTATAGGTAGTAGTAATCGTTTTTGTTTAACTTACACCTACCTGATTTTTTTTTTCTTTTTTTTTATAGTAGACAAATCCCTTAATGAAAGGATTCTTTCATTTCATATTATCTCGAGTTCTATATTAATTAATATTAGATTTAAATTCTAAAATATAGAATTCTATTCTATATTTTATAGCGAATGGTTAGAATGAATAATTCCTAAATTAAATTGAAATGACAAAAGAATTCTATGGAATCATAGAATCCGGAAAGATCCTTGTGAATCGAATTATTCCATTCTATTATATTGACAATTTCAAAAAACTGCTCATACTATGTTCATAGTATGATGGCAGTTGGGCACGTATGCCCCCATCGTCTAGTGGTTCAGGACATCTCTCTTTCAAGGAGACAACGGGGATTCGACTTCCCCTGGGGGTAGGGTACTACAAAAGGAAGTTGATCATAGATTATGAATAAGCCTAAAATTGAATTGATTCTTCCTGGGTCGATGCCCGAGCGGTTAATGGGGACGGACTGTAAATTCGTTGGCAATATGTCTACGCTGGTTCAAATCCAGCTCGGCCCAATAATTCGCTCATCCATTATGAGATGAAGATATTTTATTTGTTCTTCCGAAAAGGATGATAAAAAGAATCCAATTTTCTGCTATATACTCTATTTTTTTTGTTCATGGAAATGGGAATTTTGATCTAGATTGAGATTATGTTATAATCTTTAAGTTTAAATATTTAAACTCTAAATAGAAAAAAAAAGAAAACCCTTTTTCTTTATTGAAAGATTTATTCTCACTTGATTTTGAAACAAGGAAAATTGACTAGTAATTGGTGTTGTTCTCACTAAAGTGTATATTCACGTGGAGATCAATATATCACTTGTGGCTCTGTTCCAACACGAAAATGGTAACTCGAAATATTTTCAATCAAATCATAAAAAAAACTGGATACTCTATACTGTAGTTCCCTGGGATTGTAGTTCAATTGGTTAGAGCACCGCCCTGTCAAGGCGGAAGCTGCGGGTTCGAGCCCCGTCAGTCCCGACGGATCCAATAATAAAATAAAAAAAAATATCCACTCATCTTTCCACTTTTTTGAAAAAGGACAACAATAGAATTTGACTTTCAATAGGAATTCATTTGATGATTCTTAGTTATTTTTTCCTTTTGGATTTTTTAGTTGTTTCTTATCAAACAAATCGAATAATTTTCAGTATTTGAACTAGAACTGATTCCTAGAAGAGATATTTAGTACTAGACTCATACCCATTTTTTTTTTATTAAAATTATCTTGACAAAATACTTTTCCAATTAATCTTATCTCTCTTTCTGTTCCCAGTTTTGTCCCATCTGAATTATTAAGACTAACCAATTTCAAGTTCAAACTTTTTATCTCATTCAAATTTCACGTTGAACTTTTCATATATGCGACCTAGTATTCAATTCACGAAAAGGAGGAGCGATAGTAAGAAAAGAAGGATCAAAGAAAGATCCTATCCCTTCCTTTTTAGACTCTTTGTAATGAAGTACTGAAGAATCCTTTTTTCTTTTTTTCTTAATTTTCCATTTTAAATTATTAATAATTATTAATAATACTAAATAAAAAATAAGACTTTTGTTTGTAATTTTTTTTTTATTAAAGTTTTATTAAGTAAAAGTTCTACGAACAAACATCCTAAAAAAATAATGAAAATGAATTTGCTAGAATATTCTATTTTTTTTTATTGTTTTGGGGGTTTTGTAACCAGTGTGAGTGGAAAAGGAAAAGTGAAACTTCATTAGATGGTTGATTGTACAAGGAAGACGACAGATTATGGAAAAAGAATCAAAAAAAAGAATGCTAAATAACGGAATTGTTGATTAGATGACAAATCCCATTTTTTTTTTGATTCAGTATGGATAAAAGATCTTCCTATGTTATACTATTCAATTCGCGACGGCGAATTGATATGATAGCTCAGATATTGTTATTCATGATATTAATCTGATTCAATATCATGAAGAAGTAATTCATTCCATTGAATTCAAATTTACAGGTAAAATTTTTATCATCTCTATGGGATTAAATCCCGAGTTAATGCGAAGTAAAAAAACGATGAGATTATGGAAGTAAATATTCTCGCATTTATTGCTACTGCACTATTCATTCTAGTTCCTACTGCTTTTTTACTTATTATTTATGTAAAAACGGTCAGCCAAAATGATTAATTTGAATGAAACTTGACTTCTTAGTTCTTTATAAATGATTGAAAAATCAAAATAAAATTCCAATTTCATTTCGTAATTGAAATGAGCAGGCTAGAATCAGCAATATTCAATGAGATTTATATAGTATGGTAGAAAGATTCATATGAATCTTTCTACCATACTATTAATTCGATTAGTGTTTTTTTTTCGTGTAGGAAGTTGTCCTATAACTCGAATAAAGATACAGACTTAATTGAATATCGATCAATCCACAATATATATCTTCATATATGGTATGTACATAGCGACCCCAATTCTCTTTTTTTGCTCCATCTATTTGATCCATTTGGATTCAGTCTGATCAATCCGAACTAATCGAAAGGCAACTCTTACCTTACGTTTATTTTATAGCTCGAATTCTGCGATTTCGGGTTCTTTAAAATATAAACGCAGTATCTGCCAAAAGAATCAAAGAAAGAAAAATATGGTATATCTTAATAAAAAACCAACTTAGTAATCTTTTTTTATCATTGCCAACTCAAGAAGTAAAGTAATTGAATTGATTGACGAGTGGATAGATGCTTGAAAGAGTTCTATGGTGTGGAAACTTCTTCGATCTTTTTGAAATGAAAAAGAATAAAGAATATAGTAAACCTCATCCATTTTTAACACGTAAAACCCGATATGAAAGAAATCGATAAAGCACAACAAAATCAAATCTATTTCCTATCATCTAGATTTCGTTTCGAATCGAAATATAAACATGGGAATTAGTTAAATATTTCTTTTATTGACATTTCTTTATTATCTTTAATTAAAAATTAAAAACACTTTCTGGAGCGATCTATAAATCTAAAACAAATGATACAGTTTTATTCCTCAACTAAAAACTCAATGAGTAATTAATTAAGGAATATTTCTAGAGTCCACTTCTTCCCCATACTACAAGTGAAAGAGAAAACGTAAAGACTACCATTAAAGCAGCCCAAGCGAGACTTACAATATCCATGTGAATTATGTCCCTTATTTCTATGAATATGAAGGAATTATTCCCTTATTGTTTACTAATAATAGTGAAATCCATGGTACAGAGTCAAAATATTTTGGACTATCCTTTTTGTACTATTAATTTAATGAACCAATCTAATACCTTAAGTTCTCAGCGACTTTTTTGAGTTTGTATACAAACTCTATTTCGTCTTTCTTTTCCACAATTACTAACCCCCCCCGCTGACCAGTCAGTAACCAAAAAAAAATGGAAGGGAATGAATGGATCTCACGGTATTCCTTCCACTATTTACTAAAGTAAAAATCTTTCCTTGTGTTCTATCCACAAGAATTTACAGAACTTTCACTTTTGAGAACTCTCGTATACTTAGAATAAAGTATGTATCAAGAAACCTACTCCTCTCTTTCCCTTCGACTGGAGAATAAGCCGCGAGTTCTAGGTTATATGAGTTATAGTAGTCGATAGTCAATAAGGGATTTATAGTTTTTTGTTTTGTTAATTAGAACCAGGCGACACCCGGATTTGAACTGGGGAACAAGGATTTGCAGTCCTCCGCCTTACCACTCGGCCATGCCGCCAAAACGATACA